GGGCGTTGAGGGTTGCTTGGTAGTTTAATATTTAGGTAGTACTTGTGGGAGTGTGGGTAATATGTAATGTGGTTAATGTATAAGATAGATATAATATGCTTGTGTGTTTGGGATTTTTGTAGAATAGTTGTAGGTAGGGTGATATTTTGGTTTTGTTAAGTTAATGTGGGTTGATGTTCTTGTAGTTGAATCTTACAACGACGGTTTTTCAGGCCGTAGGTCTTGGGGAAAATCCAAGTAAGAATTATTATGACTTATTTCGTTGTGTCATTGGGAGTGTGTTTTGTGTTAGGTGGGTTGGCAGTTGCGTCGAATCCTTCACCATATTATGGGGTAGTTGGCTTGGTTTTAGCGTCTGTGGTTGGTTGTGGGTGGTTGTTGAGTTTGGGTGTTTCGTTTATATCTTTAGTGTTGTTTATGGTGTATCTGGGGGGCATGTTAGTAGTGTTTGTATATTCTGTCTCTTTGGCAGCGGATCCTTTTCCGGAAGCTTGAGGAGATTTACGAGTAGTTGGGTATGGGGTGGGGTTTGTTTCAGTGGTTGTTGTCATTTTAGTTTTTGGGGGCATGGCTGGATGTTGGAAGTTTTGGGTTAATACTGTTGATAGTGCGGGAGTATTTTTAATGCGATTAGACTTTAGTGGGGTTGCGATGTTTTATTCGTGGGGGGTTGGGATGTTTTTGGTGGTAGGGTGGGGGCTGTTGTTGACTTTGTTTGTGGTCTTGGAGCTTGTGCGAGGGCTGTCTCGTGGGGCGATTCGGGCGGTTTAGTTAGTGTAAGGGCAGAAAATAGTTTAATGAAAAATGCCAGCTTTGGGAGTTGGTGATAAAGGTTTAATTCCTTTTTTTCTGAAGGCTTTTTTGGGGTGAGTGTAGTTTAATGTGATGAGCTTTGGTAGGAAATGTTAGTTTAGATTATGTAGGCTGGGTATGGGTTAATTGAAGAGTGTGAAAGAATAAAAATTTTTTATATGTAAATGATGGCTTTTAGTAGGAGGTTTTAAGGTTTTGTAGAATGTGTGTGTATGGATTAATGAATAATTTTATGGTAATGGTGAATGAAATTTTTTAATAGGGAATTTTAGTTTTTATGAAGTATGATGTTGTGATGAATATATAATGAATGCATGATGATAACAAAAGTTTTTATATAAACAAATAATAAATGTTTATTAGGAATTTCGGGAGATTTAACAATGAAACAAATGTAAATTTTTTTTAAATTTTTTTATAAAAATTTTCAATTACATTCTAGGATAGTTTTAGGTAGTGGATGCATGATAAAATTTATGAATGGGTATGATAAACGACTAACTGAGATATTCCTAGTTTTGGTTTTTATAAAATGGTGACAATTTGGTGTAAAAATCGAAAAATCATGTCCGGAAAGCATTCACTTATTTGTTGGCTTTAACCACTTGCGCGTCCTGAGGGATATGTCAGAAAAAGTGCATCAGTGTGGATGTGATTCCCCGGATACTTGAAACCGTCTCATTAAGTGGTGCCTGAAGGAGAGGAAAGGCCCGTGGTCCATTGTAGCCCACGTCAACAAATAGTATGCTCCTGCTCGAGAGTCTGTGGGCCTCCTGTGAGGATTCTGATAAGAGAAATAGAACCAGTAGAAAAGGAGGACTAAAATGCCGCGATTACGAGGTAGGGTGTACCTGAAATAGTATGAATGTCTCTGTGAATAACATTATATGAGGATTAATAGGAGTTATGGCCCTGAAAAAGGAACCAGAGGCGCAAAAGAGCAAGTTTAGCGAGGGGTGTAGGGGGGAAGTGTGATCCTGAAGCTAGTAATGTAGGGCCTTACGGGCTGCGAAGTTGCTGATCTCTCCGGGAATGGACGACTAATAGATAACCTAGTTCTTTAGAGACAGGCACTACAAGAAATTACTCACTTTTGTCCTGCTACCATTAACTCTGTCTTGTCCATCGGGCGACTTCCCGTCCTGGAAAATGGGTTATGTAAAGAGCAGCAAGTTATGGGCTTAGCACCTTTGTAGGGCGATTCTAGTCCCTGACACCATCATGGTGAACGCCAGGCATGCGCGATAAGCACAATATGAATTTATGCTCTTCATTGTATGTATTATGTGGTAAATAATTAATATGTAATAGTACATGGATAGTGGCAAAATACCCCCTCGGGGGGGAGGGGGGGGGTGAAGTAGGAAAGTTTTAGGTAACTCTAATGAAGGGTGGGAATCTTCATTCTTTGGTTTACAAGACCAACGTTTTTTGTAAACTATTAGAGTATTTTGGCTTTAGTATTTTAGTATTTTAGTATTTTAACATTTTATTTTCTACGGTAGCAATTAGGGGAAAGAGGAGTAAGAGGATTGTGAAATAGGTAATTGAGGCTAATTGTCCGATGATAATGAATGGGTGTTCGACTGGCTGGCTCCCTACTCATGTTAGGACTAGTAAATTAGTTACTAGGATTCAGAATAATACTTGTGAGAGGGGGCGGAAGGTCATTGTGCGTTGTTTGGATTTGTGTAAGAAAGGGCATAGGAATAATACTAGTACTGAGGCGGCTAGGGCCATTACACCTCCCAGTTTGTTTGGAATGGAGCGTAGGATAGCGTATGCGAATAGGAAGTATCATTCTGGCTTAATATGTGGGGGTGTAACTAGTGGGTTAGCTGGGGAGAAGTTTTCTGGGTCTCCTAGTAGGGTAGGCGAGAATAGTGCTAGAGTCGATAGGAGCAGTAGTATAAGGGTAAATCCTACTAGGTCTTTTAGGGAGAAGTATGGGTGGAAAGGGATTTTGTCGCAGTTTGATGATAGTCCTAGGGGGTTATTTGATCCAGTTTCGTGTAGGAAGGTAAGGTGGATTAGAGTGAGCCCTGCGATTATGAAGGGTAGTAGAAAATGTAGAGCGAAAAATCGGGTTAATGTGGGGTTATCCACTGAAAATCCTCCTCAGGTTCATTCTACGATTGTTTGGCCGATGTAGGGGATTGCTGAGAATAGGTTGGTAATCACAGTGGCCCCTCAGAATGATATCTGGCCTCATGGAAGGACATAGCCTACAAAAGCAGTTGCTATTAAGGTGAGTAGGAGGATTACTCCTGTATTTCAAGTCTCTTTATAGAGGTATGAGCCATAGTAGAATCCTCGGCCAATGTGAAAGTAGACACAGATGAAGAATAGTGAGGCTCCATTTGCGTGGAGATTGCGGATTAGTCATCCGTATTGGACATTTCGGCAGGTGTGGGTGATGGATGAGAATGCCAGGGTGGTGTCTGCGGTGTAATGTATGGCTAGTAGCAGTCCTGTGATGATTTGTGTCATTAGGCAAATGCCTAGTAGGGATCCGAAGTTTCATCAAATAGAGATATTGGGGGGAGTGGGTAGGTCAATTAGGGAGTGGTTGATTATTTTTAATAGGGGGTGATGTTTTCGTAGGTTTGGGGCCATAAGTTTGTTTAGTCTGTATGTATTAGTAGGGTAATTAGAATTGATAGGGCGAAGGATCCTAGGTATGTTTTGATAAGTCCTGTATGTAGGGTTGTTGATTTTTTAGTTATTATAAGTTGTAGGTCTGTGAGTCCTTCTGGACCTATTTTTTTATATCATGATAGGTCGATAAGGTGTGAGGAGAGTTTCTGTCCAGTGTTTAAAAGGCTTATAGGTATTAGGCGGTGTGTTAGGGGATTAAAGTAACCGAGTGAGGATGAGAAGTTTAGGAGTAGATTTTGTTTTGGTTGTGTGATGGAGTGGGTCATGTTGGATAGTTCAATGGCTAGTATAATACCTAGGATTGTTAGGATGATAGCAGAGGTTTTTACGTATAGGGGTATAGTTATTGGAAGGGTTTTTATTGGGGTAGTGTATGATGTGATTAATAATCCGGCTATGATACTTCCTAAAGCGAGACGAGTGATAGGGTTAGTGATGTTTGAGTTATTTTCATTGATTGGCATAATTGTTAGGATTCGAGTGAATCCTGTTTGAACTAGTGATGTTATTCGTAGGCTGTAGGTTGCGGTAAATGATGTGGCTGTAAGTGTTAGTAGCAGTGCTCAGGTGTTTACGTAGGATATGTTTAAATTTTCAATAATTAGGTCTTTTGAATAGAATCCGGCCAGGAATGGGGTACCTATTAGTGCAAGGTTTCCGATAGTCAAGCATGAAGTGGTTGTTGGAAGTATTTTCTGTAGGCCTCCTATTTTTCGAATATCTTGTTCTCCATTGAGGTTGTGGATGATAGATCCTGAGCAAATGAAAAGTATGGCTTTGAAGAATGCGTGGGTGGAGATATGTAGGAAGGCAAGTTGGGGTAGGTTTAGTCCAATAGTAACTATTATTAGGCCTAGTTGGCTTGATGTAGAAAAGGCAATGATTTTTTTAATGTCATTTTGTGTTAGGGCGCATGTAGCAGCGAATAATGTTGATAGGGCTCCTAGGCATAGGCATGTGGTTAGGGCTGTTTGATTGTTAGTGAATATTGGGTGGGTTCGAATGAGTAGAAAAATTCCTGCTACAACTATTGTGCTCGAATGAAGTAGGGCGGATACTGGAGTGGGACCTTCTATAGCATTAGGTAGTCAGGGGTGTAGTCCAAATTGGGCTGATTTTCCGGCTGCGGCTAAGATTAAGCCTAATAGTGGTAGTGTTGGGGTTTGGGTTACAGAGATGGCTTGTTGTAACTCTCATGAATTGGTGGTTGATGCTAGTCATGCTATGCTTAGGATTAATCCGATATCTCCGATTCGGTTGTACAATACAGCTTGAAGTGCAGCTGTATTGGCTTCTATTCGACCTTGTCATCATCCGATTAGTAGAAATGATATGATTCCTACCCCTTCTCACCCGATAAATAGTAAGAATATGTTGTTGGCTGTTGTTAAGATTAGTATGGCGATGAGGAAGAGTGATAGGTAGGAGAAGAATTTTGTGATGTAGGGGTCTGTAGCTATGTATCAAGATGCGAATTGTATGATGGATCAGGTTACGAATAGGGCGATGGGGAAAAATATTATTGAATACTGATCAAATTTTAGGCTAAATGGGATGTTAAAGTTTGTGATGAATTTTCATTGTCAGCAGTAGGTGATATTGTCTGAGCTGGAGTATAGGAATAATGTTAGGGGGACCAAGCTGGTGAGGAAGGCGGCTTTGATGGCTTGGGTGGTAGTATCAGGTGAGGCCTTAGATGTTGAGGATAGGATTGGGAGGATTGTTGGGGTGATAATTAGTGTTAATATCAAGAGTATAGAAGTATTTATGAGTAATGTTAGGTCCACTACTTTTACTTGGATTTGCACCAAGATGGGTGGCTCCTAAGGCCAGTGGATTTCTATTATCCTTTAAAAGTTAAGGGGGCTGAGATTTTAAGCTCAGATGCAAGAGTTAGCAGTTCCTGCTGGTTGAACCTCCCCTCGGCAGGTAAGAAGGTTTTAACTTCTATTTTTAGAGTCACATTCTAATGTTTGGTTTAAAACTATACTTGCATAAAGGTATTCCGGAGATTAGTTCTGGCTTTAGGATTAGTAGAAGTATTGGTGTAATGTGGAGAATTATTAATAGGTGTTCTCGTGTATTTGAGTTTTGGATGGTTGTGATGTGGGTTGGGATGGTGCCTCGTTGAGTTGTTAAAAGTATAAATAAGGTGTATATAGCGGTTAGGAGTGTTGCAGTTCCTGTTAACATGATAGTGAAAATAGATCAGTTGAATAGTGCGATTATGATTGTTAGTTCTGCTATTAGATTAGTTGTAGGGGGTAGGGCTATATTTATGAGGTTGGCTAGTAGTCATCAGGTTGCTATTAGCGGTAAGACTGGTTGTAGGCTTCGAGTTAGTAGTAGAATTCGGCTATGTGTGCGTTCATAATTTGTGTTAGCAAGACAGAATAGTATTGAAGAGGTAAGGCCATGAGAGACTATAAGGATTATTGCACCTGAGAAGGCTCATTGGGTTTGGATCATTTCTGCTGCGATGACTAAAGCTATGTGACTTACAGATGAGTAAGCAATGAGGGCTTTTAAGTCGGTTTGGCGTAGGCAAATTGAGCTAGTTATTAGTGCGCCTCATATGGATAATGTAATGAATGGGTAGTGGAGGTAGTTTATTAAGGAGGGCGTGAAGATAGTGATTCGTATAATACCATATCCACCTAACTTAAGTAGCAGTGCAGCTAAGAGTATTGATCCTGCGATCGGTGCTTCTACGTGGGCTTTTGGTAATCATAGGTGTAGGCCGTATAGAGGGGCTTTTACTATGAATGCTGTGAGGAGGGCCAGGCTTGATAAAAGGCCGGATCATGAGTTAGTTAGGGAGAAATTTATGAGGTTTATTATTGTTAGGTTTAAGGTTCCATTTTGAGCGTATAAATGTATTATGGTGACTAATAATGGTAGGGAGCTTATTAGGGTATATAGTATTAGGTAAATTCCGGCGTTTAGTCGTTCTGGTTGGTTACCTCAGCGTGTGATAAGAATTAAGGTGGGGATTAAGGTGGATTCAAAGGAAATATAAAATAAGGCTAGTTCTGTGGTTGAAAATGCTAGAATAATTAATGGTTGGGTTGTGATTAGGGTAATGATGAAGAGGCGTTTACGTGTTGTTGGCTCTTGGCTAAGGTGGTTTTGGCTTGCTATAATTATTAGGGGAAGTAGTCAGCATGATAAGACTAGCAGGGGAGAGGAGATTTGGTCAATACCAGTCCATTGGGTTATATTTTTATATGGAAAGTATGTTGGGATTATTCATTGTAGGCTGATAGTAGCAATTAGGGTGCTATACAATGTGATGTTGGTTCACAGGTATTTTTGGGTTGAGAGGATGGTTGTTGGGAGGAGTATAATTGTTGGTAGAATGATTTTTAACATTGTAGGAGATTTAAGTTGTGAAGATGATCTGAGCCATGGGTTCGTGTGGAGGCTACTAGTACTGCTAGGCCAGTGCTTGCTTCACAGGCTGAAAATGCAAGTATGATGATGGGAGCTAGTGTTGAGGCTGGCGATTGATTTTCCACAGGTCACATGGACAGGGAGACGAATATCGCCAATATCATGCTTTCTAGGCAGAGTAGAGCGGAGATTAGGTGGGTTCGGTGGAATGCTAGGCCCAGGCTGCTTAATATGAAGGCTAGGTAAAAGTTAAGGTGTAATAATGTCATAGAGAGAGTCATAGGATAAAACTATGATCTGTTGAGTCGAAATCAACTGTCTTGTTTAGACTAACTTTCTTTTATTCTGCCCACTCTAGGCCTCCTTGTATTCATTCATAAATTAATCCGAACGTAAGGAGGATAATGATAATGGACGTTCAAGTTAGGGTTGTTAGGGGCGATTGTAATTGTGTAGCTCATGGGAGTGGTAGTAGGAGGGCAATTTCTAGGTCGAATAGTAAAAATAGGATAGCTACTGAGGAAGAATCGGATTGAGAATGGGAGTCGAGCGGATCCTAGGGGGTCAAATCCACATTCATATGGGGAGAGTTTCTCTGAGTCTGGGCTAATTTGAGTTAGTCAAAAGTTTAATATAATGAGGATGGCGCTTAGAGTGAGGGATAAAGTAAATATAAGTAGGATTATGTTGATTGCTCTTCTCTGGGGTTAAACCAGATTTTATAGATTGGAAGTCAATTGTAATAAGTATACTAGAAGAGCATGATCCTCATCAGTAGATTGTTATGTAGAGGAATAATCAGATGATATCTACGAAGTGTCAATATCAAGCGGCTGCTTCAAATCCGAAGTGATGGTCTGATGTGAAGTGGAATTTAATTAGTCGAATTAGGCAGACGAACAGGAAGGAGGATCCGATGATTACGTGAAGTCCATGGAATCCTGTAGCAACGAAAAAAGTTGATCCATATACTCCATCGGCAATTGAGAATGGTGCTTCGTAGTATTCTATTGCTTGTAAGGCCGTAAAGTAAAATCCTAGTAAAATTGTTAAAGTTAGTGCATGGATTGCTTGTTTCCGGTTACCTTCTGTGATGCTGTGATGGGTTCATGTAACTGTTACACCGGATGCTAGTAAGATAGCTGTATTTAGTAGGGGCACCTCTAAAGGGTTGAGGGGTTTAATTCCTGCTGGGGGTCATTGTCCACCTAGTTCAGGGGTGGGAACTAAGCTGGAGTGGAAAAAGGCTCAGAAGAATCCCAGGAAGAAGAAGGCTTCTGATGTGATGAATAGAATTATTCCATATCGTAAGCCTTTTTGTACTGTGGGGGTGTGATGGCCTTGAAAGGTTCCTTCCCGGATGATATCTCGTCATCATTGGATTATAACTAGGATTATGGATGTCAGACCTACAGTGAGTAGGTGGAGTGAGTTGTAGTGGAATCATATAATTAAGCCTGAGGTGGTAAGTAGGGCGGTTGTTGCTCCGAGGATTGGTCATGGGCTTGGGTCTACTATATGGTAGGAGTGTGCTTGGTGTGCCATTAGATGTTTTCTTGTAAGTATAAGCTTAGTAGAAGAACGAATACGTAAGCTTGGATTATAGCTACTGCAATTTCTAGCATTGTTAGCAGTAGTAGAATTAGTGAGGTGAGAATGGATACTGTTGGTATGCTTGGGAGGAGGGCAACGGTAGCAGTAGAGATTAGCTGGATTAGTAGGTGCCCTGCGGTGAGATTCGCTGTGAGGCGAACTCCTAGTGCTAGTGGACGGATAAGTAAACTGGTAGTTTCGATTAGGATTAGGGCTGGGATGAGTAGGGTTGGTGTTCCTTCTGGAAGTAGGTGGCCTAAGGAGATTGAGGGTTGATTTCGTAGTCCTGTGAGGAGTGTAGCTATTCATAGTGGGAGGGCAAGGGCTATGTTTATTGATAGTTGGGTGGTTGGGGTAAAGGTATATGGTAACAATCCTAATAAGTTAATACTTAGTAGTAATATTATTAGGGATATTAGGATTAGGCTTCATTTATGGCCTTTTTTATTTAATGGGATTATTAGTTGTTTTGTAATTATGTGAATTAGTCAGGATTGAATAGAGGATAGTCGGTTAGTAATTCATCGGTTATCTTGGGAGGGGAGTATAAGGGTTGGAAATATTATTGCAATGATAACTAGTGGGATTCCTATGAGGGATGGGCTGGCAAATTGATCGAAAAAGCTTAGATTCATGGTCAAGTTCAGGAGGTAGTTTTAGTGGAAGAGGTAATTTTATTAGAAGGGAGATTGTGTTGGGTAAACGATAGTAGTTTAGGTTGAATTATGAATATGAAGGTGAACCATGTTAATGTTATGATAAAAAATCAAGGGGCGGGATTTAGTTGTGGCATATCATTAAGGAGGAGGAGTTCCTCTTTTTTTAGCTTAAAAGGCTAATGCTGTTGCATAGCTTCTTAATGATTAGGATAGTAGTAGGGATGATCAGTTTTCGAAGTGTTCAAGCGGAGTTGATTCTACTACAATAGGCATATAGCTGTGGTTAGCTCCGCAGATTTCTGAGCATTGTCCGTAGAAAATTCCAGGGCGAGTAATAATGAATGATGTTTGGTTAAGTCGTCCTGGAATTGCGTCGGTTTTGACTCCTAATGAGGGCACTGTTCAGGAGTGGAGGACGTCTCCTGCTGTAATGATAATGCGTACGTGGGATTCTATGGGAACAACAACGCGATGGTCGACTTCTAAGAGCCGAAAGTGTCCTGGAGATAAGTCTGTTGTTGGGATTATATATGAATCAAATGTTAGATCTTTAAAGTCTGTATACTCATAGGACCAGTATCATTGATGGCCAATGGCTTTTAATGTAAGGTCCGGTTGGTCGATTTCATCTATTATGTATAAGATTTGTAATGATGGAAGGGCGAGAAGGATTAGTACGATAGCTGGTAGGATTGTTCAAATTAGTTCTACTTCTTGTGCGTCAGCAGTGTCTGATGATAGTTTTTCTATTAGTATGAGTATTAGGAGGTATAAGACTAGGCTGCAGATTGCTAGGGCAACTATTAGGGCATGGTCGTGGAACTCAATTAATTCCTCTATAATTGGTGATGAGGCGTCTTGGAATCCAAGTTGTGAATGATTGGCCATTTGGGATGTATAGGGGTTTCACCTATGATTTAACCTTGACAAGGTTATGTGATTGATTTTACTAACATCTCATAAGAAAGAAGCATAACTGGATTAGTGCAGTTGGCTTGAAACCAATTTATGAGGGTTCGATTCCTTCCTTTCTTGTACTTGGACAAAGGCTGGTTCTTCAAAAGTATGATGTGGCGGAGGGCAGCCGTAGATTCATTCGATATTTGTTGAGGGAAGCTCTGGTTGCAAGACTTTTCGTTTTGATGCGAAGGCCTCTCAGACGATAAATATTAACATGACTACGGCTGTTATTGAAATTAGGGAGCCAATGGACGATAGGACGTTTCACAGGGTATAGGCATCTGGGTAGTCTGAGTATCGTCGGGGCATACCGGCTAACCCTAGGAAGTGTTGTGGGAAGAATGTCAGGTTAACCCCGACGAATATTACTCCGAAGTGAGTTTTAGTCCATGTTGGATGTAATGTGTATCCGGTAAATAGGGGGAATCAGTGCGTAAATCCAGCTAAGATTGCAAATACGGCTCCTATTGATAGTACATAGTGGAAGTGAGCAACTACATAGTAGGTATCATGTAGGGCGATGTCTAATGAAGAGTTTGCTAGGACGATGCCAGTTAGGCCGCCAATAGTGAAGAGGAAAATAAATCCTAAGGCTCATAGTATTGGAGGGTCTCATTTAATGGTCCCTCCGTGTAGTGTAGCTAGTCAGCTAAATACTTTGATGCCGGTTGGGATGGCAATGATTATGGTGGCTGATGTAAAATAGGCCCGTGTATCTACGTCTATTCCAACTGTGAATATATGGTGGGCTCAGACGATGAATCCTAGGAATCCGATAGATAGTATAGCTCATACTATTCCTATATAGCCGAAAGGTTCTTTTTTACCTGCATAATAGGCTACTACATGTGAGATAATTCCAAAACCTGGTAGGATGAGGATGTATACTTCTGGGTGTCCGAAAAATCAGAATAGGTGTTGATATAGTACAGGGTCACCCCCTCCGGCGGGGTCGAAGAATGTAGTATTTAGGTTTCGATCTGTTAGTAATATGGTGATACCGGCGGCGAGGACTGGTAAGGATAAGAGTAGGAGGACTGCAGTGATGAGGACGGATCATACGAATAGTGGAGTTTGGTATTGTGAAAGGGCTGGTGGTTTTATGTTAATAGCAGTGGTGATGAAATTGATTGCTCCTAGAATTGATGATACCCCTGCTAGGTGAAGGGAAAAGATTGCTAGGTCTACTGAGGCTCCTGCATGAGCTAAGTTGCCTGCTAAGGGAGGGTATACTGTTCATCCTGTTCCTGCTCCTGCTTCTACTGTAGAGGAGGCTAAAAGAAGGAGGAATGAGGGAGGAAGTAGTCAGAAGCTTATGTTGTTTATGCGGGGGAATGCTATATCAGGGGCGCCGATTATAAGTGGGACTAGTCAATTTCCGAACCCCCCAATTAAAATGGGTATTACTATGAAGAAGATTATTACGAATGCATGTGCGGTAACGATTACATTGTAGATTTGGTCATCTCCTAGAAGAGTTCCTGGTTGTCCTAATTCTGCACGGATAAGAAGGCTTAGGGCAGTTCCAATTATGCCGGCTCAAGCGCCGAAGATGAGGTATAAAGTTCCAATATCTTTGTGGTTAGTTGAGAATAATCATCGGGTAATGATGGTCACAGGTAAGATGGCCGAGTGTTAAGGCGTTAGGCTGTAGACCTTTTTACAGAGGTTTAATTCCTCTTCTTATCGGCTCTGTAGTGAAATTCATGTTGAGTTGCAAGCTCATTGATGTACATTAAATGTACCGGGGCCTGTAGGTGGAAGCCTGTTGGTTTGGGCGTCTAGCTGTTAACTAGAAGTTTGTGGGATCGAAACCCACCCATTTAGGAAATAAGGTCCTAGCTTAATAAAAGTGTCTGAGTTGCATTTAGGAGATGCAGGTTAATACCCTGCGGACTTTAGCAGAAACTAAGAGGTTTCAACTCTTGTTTAAGGCTTTGAAGGCCTTCGGTTTTTGTTATCCTAAGTTTCTATATTATTGTTAGGATTATGGGGGATAGGGGTAGGAGGAGGGATGATAAAGAGGTGAGGATGGCGATTAGCGTGTTGGGTTTTTTATTAATGTACCATTGTTTCATGAGGTTGGTAGAATTTGGTGGGAGTGTAATGGTTGAATAGTATGTAAGGCGGAGATAGAAAAACAGCCCTAGTAGGGAGAGTATAGCAATAATTGTTGCTGTTACTGCTATTCCTTGTTTTGTGAGCTCAGTAATAATAAGTCATTTAGGTATAAATCCTGTTAGTGGAGGCAATCCTGCTATGGATAGGAGTGTGAGCATTAGGGTTGCGTTTATGGATGGATTTTTTGTTCAGGAGGATATTAGTATTATTATGTTTATAGTTTTAGTTGTATTAAAGGTGAGGAATACAGTGGCAGTGATGATGATGTATGTGTAAAAATTAAGTAGGGTAAGGCTTGGGTTGTAAGTGAGAATGATTGTTATTCAACCTAAGTGGGAAATAGATGAGAAAGCTAAGATTTTTCGGGTTTGGGTTTGGTTTAGTCCTATTCAACCTCCTAAGGCTGTTGAGGTGATAGCTATGATAGTTAAGAGGGTAGTGTTTAGGGAATGTGATGTTAAGATGAGGATAGATAATGGTGGAAGTTTTATGATTGTGGCTAGTAATATTGCAGTAAGTAGTGATGACCCTTGTGAGACTTCTGGGAATCAGAAGTGGAAGGGTGCTAGGCCTAGTTTTATTGCAATTGCTGTTGTTATTAGTAGGGACGATGTTGGGTTGTTTAATTGTGTAATGTCTCATTGTCCTGTTGACCAGGCATTGATTGTGCTTGAAAAGAGGATTAGTGCTGATGCTGCTGCTTGTACTAGGAAGTACTTGATTGTTGCTTCGACTGCTCGGGGGTGATGGGATTTTGCGATTATTGGAAGGATTGCGAGGGTATTAATTTCTAGTCCGGTTCAGGCTATGATTCAGTGGTTACTTGAGATTGTTATGGTTGTTCCTAGCAGAATGCTTATGGTAAAGATTAATGTTGCGTAGGGATTCATTAGTAGGGGAGGGGGTTAAACCGTCATTTTCGGGGTATGGGCCCGATAGCTTTGTTAGCTTACTCTACTAGGAAATAATATAATGGGAGTATAAAGGGTTTTGATCCCTTTTGTGTAGGTTCAATTCCTACTTTTCTAAGTTTTATGATAGTTAGGAAATGAGAGGGCTAGTGTACCTCTATGTTCACTTTATCAAAGTGATCCTTTGTGTTCAGGCACATTTCCTTTGTCTTATTAAGGGTGGAAGGCCTGCGTAGCAGATTGGTATACTAATATGTCATAAGCATAGAGATAATGTAATAGGTAGGAAGTTTTTTCATAGGAGGTGTATGAGTTGGTCGTAGCGAAATCGTGGGTACGAGGCACGGATTCATAGAAAGCCGGAGGACATAAGTAGGACTTTTATGGCTAGGATAGTTGGGAATAATTCTGAAGTAGGGTTTAGGAAGCTAGGGTTGAGGAATAGGATTGTGGTTAACGTGTTTATTAATATGATGTTAGCATATTCGGCAAGGAAAAAAAGGGCGAATGGTCCTGCGGCATATTCTACGTTAAATCCGGATACTAGTTCGGATTCTCCTTCTGTCAGGTCAAATGGAGCTCGGTTTGTCTCAGCGAGGGTCGAGATGTATCATATTATTGCTAAGGGCCATGAGGAGAAGATAAGGTACAGGGATTCTTGGGTTGTGGTAAGGGTGCTTAAGGCGTAGTTACCGCTAAGTACAATAATTGATAGGAGAATGATAGCTAGGGTGACTTCGTATGAAATGGTCTGTGCTACTGCTCGGAGGGCTCCAATTAAGGCGTATTTTGAGTTTGAAGCCCAACCTGATCATAGGATGGAGTAAACTATCAGGCTTGATATTGCTAGTAGGAATAATAATCCTAGGTTTAAATCGGTGAGTGAGAATGGAAGGGGGATTGGGATTCAGATTGTGATTGCTAGGAGTAGGGCTAGTATGGGGGTTATGAGGAATAAAAGGGGGGATGAGGTTGATGGGCGGATTGGCTCTTTGATGAATAGTTTTACTCCATCTGCGATTGGTTGTAGTAGGCCGAATGGTCCTACGACATTTGGGCCTTTTCGGGCTTGTATATAGCTTAAGATTTTTCGTTCTACTAATGTCAGGAAGGCTACGGCGATTAAAATAGGAATGGCATAGGATAATATTATGAGGAGGGACAGTAGGATAGGAGGTTGGGTCATGTATGGAGTAGCTAGGGAGAGGATTTGAACCTCTGGATAAAGGGCTTAAGCCTTTTGCATTTGCCGAGCTCTGCCACGCTAGCGATCCTTTTCTAGGATATAGGTTAGGGGAGTATGGCCTGGTAGTAATTTAGTTGGGTTCATTACTTTAGGGAAGGCGTGCTTTGGAGTATTGGCCTTATTTTTCCGGTCCTTTCGTACTAGGGAAAATTTATCATAGATAGAAACCGACCTGGATTGCTCCGGTCTGAACTCAGATCACGTAGGACTGTTAATCGTTGAACAAACGAACCCTTAATAGCGGCTACACCATTAGGATGTCCTGATCCAACATCGAGGTCGTAAACCTCCTTGTCGATAGGGGCTCTTGAAGGAGATTGCGCTGTTATCCCTGGGGTAGCTTGGTTCATTAATCAGTTGTACTGGGTCTGGTTACTATTAGTACGTTGAAATGTTGTTCTTAGTGAAGATGTATGGTCTTATTTTTGGAGGGTTTGTTTTTCTCCAAGGTCGCCCCAACCAAAAAATATAGGCCAGGGTTATACGGTAGTGGGGCCCGGTGGGTTTAGGTTGGTGGAAAGTGGCCTTTATTTTAAAGTTCCGCAGGGTCTTCTCGTCTTATGGTTTTATCCCTGCTTTTGCACAGGAAGATCAATTTCACTGATTACCTATAAGAGACAGTTGAGACCTCGTTTAGCCATTCATACAGGTCTCGATTTATGAGACAATTGATTGCGCTACCTTCGCACGGTTAGGATACCGCGGCCGTTAAACATATGTCACTGGGCAGGCGTCACCTTTAATACTTGGTTGGCTAAAGGCTATGTTTTTGGTAAACAGTCGGGCCTCTGGTTTGCCTAGTTCCTTTTACAGGTTTAAATCTTTCTATTAGGCGCTCCTGGGTTGGATTAACAGGGTATTTAGTACGTGGTCTTGTTTGTATTGAAGTACTAATTATGTTGTTAATAATGTGTGTATGTAAGTTTGCGCTTTAGAGGGTGGAGCCAAGTTACTTATTCTAGCATTAATTCTTCTATTGGAATAGACTAGCCTGTTGTGGGTTGAGGGAATCGTGATGTTTTAGGATTTTTAGTTGTAGAGCTTTGACGCACTCTTTATGGATGGCTGCTTGAGGGCCTACAGTTTGATGGGTGAAGGTTGGGTTTGGCTTATCCGCTTGAGGAGGTTGTGTCCTTTTTTAAAGGGGCTGTACCCCCTTTAAATTGCTCTTAATTTTCACGTAATAGGTGAGTAGGTGTCTGGGGAAGGTAAATTAAGAGGGAACTTATATTCATTTCACAGGCAACCAGCTATCACCCAGCTCGGTTGGCTTTTCACTTCTACTAACAAGTCGTCCCACTCTTTTGCAACAGAGACGGGTGTGCTCATAAATAGCTGCTTGTAAGTAGCTCGCTTGGGTTTCGGGGTGGCAAACTAAAATTCGTTTTGCTTGGTTGGTCTTGCTAAATCATGATGCAGAAGGTATAAGGGTTCATCTTTGCTATTTGGTGGTTATGTTTTCATTGTTATTTCATCGTTCCCTTACGGTACTTCTATCTATAGCTCCAGAGTATTCTTTTCTATCGCCTATACTAAGTTGGTAGAATGTTTTAGTTTTGTAATGAAGTGAATTGTTGATTATATTGGGTATGAGGTGGTTGGGCTAGAGTAGGCCTCAAAGCGATCTGGATGTTAGCAGATATCTTTCAGGTGTAAGCTGAATGCTTTAGTATTATAGCTACGCCTTGCTATGCTAAGTACACCTTCCGGTACACTTACCTTGTTACGACTTACCTCATCTTTAGCTAATGTAGAAATTAGTTATAGTGGGTGTAAAGCTTTTTGAAGAGGGTGACGGGCGGTATGTACGTGTCCCAGAGCCGGTTTAAAGAGGGCTTATGGTTAATCCCTCTTTACTTCTAAATCCGCCTTCTAGAGATTGTTTCATATCTCTTTTCGTATTCTCTAAGATTAGAGAGTGTAGCCCATTTCTTCCGCCTCATAAGCTATACCTTGACCTGTCTTGCTAGCGGAGTTGGGCTATTGAGCTCACTATTATTCTTTCAGTATAGGTGGGCTGGGGACGGCGGTATGTAGGCTATTTTGGGCAAGAGGCGGTTGGGTGTATCGTGGATTATCGATTATAGAACAGGCTCCTCTAGGTGGATTTGGGGCACCGCCAAGTCCTTAGAGTTTTAAGCGTTTGTGCTCGTAGTTCTCAGGCGGGTACTGTGGTAGGTTGGGTACCAAAATTTAGGGCTAAGCATAGTGGGGTATCTAATCCCAGTTTGTGTCTTAGCTTTCGTGGGGTCTAGTTTATCATAGTGCTAAGATTGTTTTAGGGGTTTTCATTATAGCTTATGCCTATGACAGCTTAGCTGTACTTTCATCTTAGCTTGATTAATAGGACTTATACCACTCTTTACGCCGTATGACAGTTAATTTGGGCTTCTTGTATGACCGCGGTGGCTGGCACAAGATTTACCAGCCCTGGTGAGCGTTGCTATAACTAAGTCAAGTTTACACTTATTGCTTAATGTTAATTACTGCTGAATACCCGTGAGGGTGTGGCCAAGCAAGGTGTCTTGGGCTACCGTTAATGGGTGTGCCTGATACCTGCTCCCTTAACTTTGGTAATAGGTCAGGGGCATTTACACTGGGATGCGGATACTTGCATGTATATGTTTAGCAAAAACTAACTGTAAGGTTAGGACTAAGTCTTTTGTCCTTGGGTATATATAGCTACCATTTTGGCATCTTCAGTGCCATGCTTTGTGAATTAAGCTACTAAGGAC